GTTGCTCTTAGCTCTTATTTATAATTTACTAAACAAAGGATCACAAGGATTTTTTTACTTTACGTGTTATATCAATAATTGAATTTTTAATTGGGAGAGATGGCTGAGTGGACTAAAGCGTCGGATTGCTAATCCGTTGTACGAGTTATTCGTACCGAGGGTTCGAATCCCTCTCTCTCCGTTCCCTGGACTCGCCTTTTCAAATTAAAAAAAAAAGACACACACATTATTCCTCTGTTTTGTCTTTGTCATAGTTAAATGTATAAAATAAATATATAAAAAGGCGAGGAAAGATGGAAAGAAAATATCTAAGTTTTTTTATTCATCACGTCCAGGATTACGTCCGGGATCATTAGATAAAAATCCAAAAATGAAGAGAGAAACAAAGAATATCACTACTGTGTAAACAAAGAGTTTGAGAGTAAGCATTACACAATCTCCAAATCATTTTTTTTTTTTTCAAAAGGGAATAGATTATCTATTTTTGTATCACATATATATATTTTTTAATACGACATCAAAAAACGTAAAAAAAAAAAGAATTTTCTTTTTTTATTCATAAATTTTTTTGTAATAAAATTCGGATTTCTTCATTACAAAAATTTGTCATATTTCTAATTATATCATATTTACAAATTTATATATTGCATGGGAAACCTACGTATTTACTGCTCACTGGGAGGGTAAAACGAGGGGATGAATTGATCAAAATTTATGGTTGCAGTTATCCAATACCAATAGAAATCTACAAAAATTTTAGGATTGAGGGTTCATATATTAATATAAGACTTATCTGATCTTATTCATTGCGAGAATCTTTCGTTATCGAATAAATCACAAACGTTCGTTTTTAGGAGAATAGTCAGAATTTCATCGAAAACTTACAGCAGCTTGCCAAACAAAGGCTAAAAGAAAAAAGAATAGAGGTATAACGGGCATAACGTCTACAATTGGATTGAAAAGGGCATAAGCCTCGGGCAATTTGGCGAAGAAAAAGTTACTCGAATAAGGGGCGAAATTAAGACAGATACAAATTAAACTAAAGATATTAAGCATAACAAATAGTTTTTGCAGATAATTTTTTTATTAAGTTATTGATATAAGGATAAAATAAAAAAGAAGAAGGGAGGCCAAAAAATCCTTCTTTTTCTTCGAACTCCTTAAAATCAAAAATCCTTACATTTTCAAATGATAATGATAATAGAAGGAATTATAGTTTCATACAATATCTTAATTAAATTATATGTAATGATCAATGAATTTTTTCTTTTATATCTATTAAATTTTAATCTACATGTATCAAATTTTATAAACATTTTAGCAACAAAGAATAACAATAAATAACAAAATAATAAGAAAATTAACAATTAATAATTAGTTAATTAATTAGAATTTTTATTAGTTATCTTATACTTATTTTTATTAGTTATTTTATACTTATAAGAATAGATTATTTAAGAATAGATTATTTATAATCTTTATGGTTTTTTTACCCACTGTATATTTATTTATATATTCATAAATGAATATATTCATTAATTAAATTAATGAATTTAATTTATTTCTCTTTACAATTTTTTTATAAAAAAAGGTTTTACTTTAATTTTTAACATTTTAAATGATTTAATTAAATGTCTTAATTTAATATAATAAAATGGATCTTAAATTGGATTTTTAATTGACGAATGGACCATAATTACTAAAATAATATGAGTGTTTATTAATTTAGTGTTAAATATAAATCGAAATGGGGCGTGGCCAAGTGGTAAGGCAACCGGTTTTGATCCTGTTATTCGGAGGTTCGAATCCTTCCGTCCCAGATCAATTATAATTGAAAGATTGGATCTAATGAGCAATTGTATCCAAAAAGAAAATATTTAAAGAAAGCAACCTTTCATTCGAAATTTTTATGATTCGTCTTAAAATAATATCCTTTTTTTGTTTGGTTTTTTGCAAACCTAACCCCCTCTTAACTGAATATGAAATTTATATAAATATTTTTTTAAAGGAATACTTTTTCCCTTGGGTAGTGGATACACATAAATATAATAAATAATTTCATTCTATAAAAAATAAGGAATATCTAGATATGTATTTGTATTACTTATGGTTATATTGAAGTTAGTTATTTAATTAAAGGTAGTTATTTAGAAATATTTGATCTCTCATATTCATATAATGAGATTTGAATTATCACATGATAATGATCTATTTTATCTCTAAATGCAAAAAATAAAAATTGTTATATCCCCTAACTAAAATCTCAGGTTTAGCTACGATTCATGATCTCAATAGAACTTGTATTTGTATTGTATAAGTAGAAATTAATCAAGAGAATCTATAAATTTAAAGATACATTTATATATATTCTATATTATTAAAAGATTCTCTATTATTAAATTAACAGTTCAATGTATAATGAATAGACGTATTTTTTTCTTTTGACTCATTTTTTTTATTTGTATCTGGTTCAAATGAATGATCTTAAATTAATATGGATTCATGGTAGACTTATTTTCTCGATGGATTCTGTTAAAGTAGTAAAGTAGATGAAATAAAATTCTTTGATGGATAAATATTCCCGAATAATATAAAATAACTGAGGTTTATGTTTATATTCTATATAGAATATACTGAATAGAATATACTGAGGCTGATGTCTATCTTATGTCTATATAGAATATGAAATTCTCTATAATAATAATAGATAATAGAAAATTCCATTAACATTAATAATTAATATAATGGATAATTTTTTTTCTGCGTTATTATTTATTATTATATTCCTTCTTCATAAGAAGCTCCATAATAAATAATAAGGTTAAAGGAAAATATTCACGGATATTTAATTATCTATGATTATTTTCGACAATAATTAAAAATTGTATATTATTTATATTGTATTGGTATTGATACCGAAGGATCATACCCCCCGGATTTTTTTATCTTTCCTCTCATAATGTCTTTATTTAATTTGACCTTATACAAGATTTTTTTCTTTCATACCCGTTGAAAAAATTTCATGAATTTAGAAATCTATCCATATTGATCCAGGAGTCAATTGGATATAATCAAATTATTTTATTTTAATGAATGGATGGGATCTCCACTAAAAATTTTTAGCTATTTATTTCATTATCATTGTGCTGACTTATAAATTGAATTAGAAAGAGAATTCAGCCATTTTTATTTTATATTTCTAAAAAAAGCATATTGATAATCAGGATGCTAAATTAAAGTAAGAGAAAAGTTTTTTTGATGGATTTCTTATTAATTTTTGATACTTTAAAAAGTGTGAAAAATCAATCTTAAAAATAAAAAACTTCCAACTTTTTTTTGCCAGCATTCTCTAGATAAAAAAGGATAAAAGTAGGGAGTATTATGTACCGATCGAGCTAATGACTATTCATGATTCTATATTCAAAAATTGAATCAATTCTATACAGGTTCTAAATTATAGGAATGTTATGGTAAAACTTCGTTTGAAACGATGTGGTAGAAAGCAACGTGCGACTTGAAGGACATCATCTGATGTGGATTCTTACATCCATCATTTTCTATAGGAACGAAAATGCTCTTGGCTCGACATAGTGGGTTCTGTTGTTCCCGAGTACCCTAACTCATCTTAGGTTATAAATCGTAAATAGTACATAATGGAGCTCGAGCAAAAAAAAGTATTTTTATTAGGAGGAAGAGTCTAGGGTTAGTGCCAATTAATAAGTTGGAACAACTTTGTAAATAAATTTTCCATATACATATATGGATTGAAAAAGGAAAATGCTAACAAGTTTGAAAAAAAAAGTAAAATTTGTCTAAAGCTGAGTTCTTAAAACTTTTTTGATCCAAACTGTATCGCAAGGAAATTCTTGTTCGTATAATCTTTCCATAAAATAAAAAACAAAAGGGTATGTTGCTGCCATTTTGAAAAAAGGTAAAGATCGCCGAAGTAATGTCTAAACCTAATGATTCAACAAAGTAAAGATAAAGGGTTCCGGAACAAGGAAACATTATTTTCAATTGTCTCAAGAACTCAATAATTATATCAAAATAAGGGATAAAAATAGATTTAAAATGAGACAAATAAAAGAGATTAAATTAAAGACGACTCAAAAAATATCTAAGGATTTTCCTTACAATTCTTTTAGAATTACCCGACTTGAGTTATGAGTACGAATGATATTCTTTTTTTTCTGTAAGTAAGAAAAAAACACAAATTCTAATCTAATTTATAAATTTTTGTATTTCTTTTCTATTATTATATATTAATTAATTAGATTATTTACTAGAAATTCTTTGGATTATAAAAATTTATATTTATATAATATAAGGAATTCTAAATAAAAATTCAAAACAAATTTTGACTAAATAGACATATACCCCATTTGTATACAGAATAAAGATATACATAATAATTAATAATGAAATTGTAATATTGATAATGGAATATACAGAAAATATATCATACATATAGAAATAAATTGGAATCATTCTTTCTTGAGCCGTACGAGGAGAAAACCTCTTATACGTTTCTAGGGGGGGCCTTTTTTATCTATCCCAATACGCCATCTATCGAATTGTTGCAATTGATGTTCGATCCCGAAGAGAAGGAAAAGATCTTCAGAAAGTGGGTTTTTATGATCCAATAAAGAATCAAACTTATTTAAATGTTCCTGCTATTTTAGATTTTCTTGAAAAAGGGGCTCAACCCACAGAGACGGTTTATGATATTTTTAAGAAAGCAGAATTATTTAAAGAACTTCAAATTAATCAAAATAAAAAAGTAAATTAAAGTAAAAAAATAATAAAAAAGGTGGATTAGGACAACTAATATGTATCTTTGTATCATCTTTTCCCCCAACATTTTACTTTTTTCTCTATTCATACATTTATTCTTGTTATGCGTGAATTTACCCACAAACACTGAATTCCCTTTTTTTAGTTATGATATGGCCTTAATTGAATAGATTATATATTTTTTCTAGTTCTTTCCTATTTTTCATCCCATTTATTTATTTTTTATTTATTTTATGTTGTGCCAATCCAACACTAATCCTTTCCTTTATTGGATTTCGTTAGTTTTATTTGTTTTTAATTAATATTGACAATGATGTATTGAACAAATATAATTCGATCGTGGATAAATAGGTCTATGGATCCATGTCTCATATTGATTGGTTTTTTAATTTATTCAAACGATTGATTTGCCGTCTTTAGTCTCATAGAGGAATAGTGAAAAGATAAATTAGTAAATTTTGACGGTTTGTCTATTTTGTCATCTCCATTTATTGGAAAATCCCTTATATTTTTATGTGATCCCTTCCTTTTTGTTATATATATATAATGTTTATATGTTTATCTTTCTATTTTATATCTAGAATTTATATTTATGTATAATTTATATTTATATATATAAGAGCTTTCTATTATATCTATTTCTATTCTATATATAATTATAATATAGAATAACATTGTATATATACAGTATAGAAATAGAAGAAGAAAAAGAAGAATAAAATTGATAAATTGATTAAAAAATCCTTGTTTTTTCTTTTTTGCTAGTTCACAAAGTTTTTTTGTTTGGGTTATGTAATCTAATTAATTTATTATCATTAAATCTTGGATGAAAATTTCTTTTACCTATTTCTTTGGGTAATCTATTATAAACAACTTCTTCCCAACGGGTTTCCGCTATAAATAGCGGAATATTCTATATAACATAACAACATTCAATTTTTATTTTATTAGTTTTATTTTGATTATATCTAATTGTAGATAGTTAGTGGGGTTGCTAACTCAATGGTAGAGTACTCGGCTTTTAAGTGCGACTAAGATCTTTTACACATTTGGATGAAGCAACAAATTCGTCTAGACTTTTGGTTGAGTCTATAAGACCACGACTGATCCTGAAAGGTAATGGATGGAAAAAATAGCATGTCGTATTAATTTTTAATGCGGGATACACCATTCTTTCCGAATTGGTACAAAACTTTTTTTTTTTTATTTTTTTGGGGGGGTTAGCATTGACTATTTGGTCGAGTGAATAAATGGATAGAGTACTAAGCTCCAATTCCAGAGAAACAAAAAGCAACGAGCTTATGTTCTTAATTTGAATGATTACCCGACCTAATTAGATGTTAAAAAAGAATTAGTGCCTGATTCGGGAAAGGATTTCCCTGTGAGTGGGTCATCCATTTTTTGAATCCTAATTATTTTTTTTCCATTATAGATGGAGACAGATGTGTAAAAGAAACAGTATATTGATAAAGAAAATTCCTTCATTCCAAAATCAAAAGAGCGATCGGGTTGCAAAAATAAAGGATTTTTAGCCTTCTCCTTTGTAATGTTAATAAATATAAACCCATTTTATGGAAAAAGAGAAGAAGATCCGTTAACTGGACTAGCCGGTATCTATTTTTATATTCCTATGTACATAATTTTATATACATACTTTGTTCTGACCATATCGCACTATGTATCATTTTATAACGCAAGAGGGACTTTCTGATTCTGGTTCAAGGATGATTTAAAATGGAAAAATTAAAGAAATATTTAGAAAAAGATAAATATCCACAACAACACTTACTATACCCACTTCTATTTCAGGAGTATATTTATGTGCTTGCTCATGATCATGGTTTAAATGGATCCATTTTTTACGAATCCATGGAAATTTTAGGTTATGACAATAAATCCAGCTTATTACTTGTGAAACGTTTAATTACTCGAATATATCAACAGAAGTATTTTATGAATTCGTTTAATGATTCTAACCAAAATATATTTATTGGACGCAACAATCCTTTTTTTTCTAAAATGATATCCGGGAGTTTTTCAATTATTGTAGAAATTCCTTTCTCACTGCGACCTTTACTTGCTAAAAAAAAACAAATACCAAAATCTCAGAATTTACAATCTATTCATTCAATATTTCCTTTTTTAGAGGACAAATTTTCACATTTAAATTATGTGTCAGATATACTAATACCTTATCCCATTCATCTCGAAATCTTGGTTCAAATTTTACAATCCTGGATACAAGATGTTCCCACTTTGCATTTATTGCGATTTTTTATCTACGAATATCCTAATGGGAGTAATTTTCTTACTCTAAGAAAATCCATTTCTATCTTTTCAAAAGAGAATCAAAGATTCTTTCGTTTACTCTATAATTATTATTTATTTGAATATGAATCCGTGTTTTGTTTTATACGTAAACATTCTTCTCATTTATTATCAACATCCTTTGAAGACTTTATTGATAGAACACATTTCTATGGAAAAATCGAGCATATTGCAATAGTTTTTCGTAATGATTTTCATAAAACCCTACGATTGTTCAAGGATCCTTTGATGCATTATGCTAGATATCAAGGAAAATCCCTTCTGGCTTCAAAAGGAACTCATCTTATAATGAAGAAATGGAAATATCACCTTATTAATTTTTGGCAATGGAATTTTTATTTTTGGTCTCAACCATATAGGATTCATATAAAACAACTA